TTTAATTTACATTGAATAATTATTGCAAACGGTTCATGAAAATAAATTATATAATTTATTATAATATTATTAATATTATATTAAAAATTTAATATATTAATATATATATATATATATAAATTATATATAAATTAATATTAATTATTTATATATAATATAATTTATTAAATTATAAAAATTTATATAGCAAGTTTAATTTTCATATTCATATTATAAAGAAAAAAAGAAAGAAATTATTAATTGTTTATTAATGTATATTAAATATTTTAATATAGATAGAAAAATTTTTATTTGGGTAATTATATTGTTAATTTAATAATTTTTAATTTTTTATTAATAAAAAATTATATTTTAGTGTATAATGAAWAATAATTTTTGATATTGTTAGATATAGTTTAATTTTATAAAATATAWTGAAAAAATCTTTTAAAAAAAAAAATTTGAAAATAAATTATATAATTTATTATAATATTATTAATATTATATTAAAAATTTAATATATTAATATATATATATATATATAAATTATATATAAATTAATATTAATTATTTATATATAATATAATTTATTAAATTATAAAAATTTATATAGCAAGTTTAATTTTCATATTCATATTATAAAGAAAAAAAGAAAGAAATTATTAATTGTTTATTAATGTATATTAAATATTTTAATATAAAAAAAAAAAAAAAAAAATTCTATGTCAAAAATTTAACTAATAAATAAATTTTTTATGGTTTAAAAAATTTATTTTAAGTTTATTTTACATATAAATTTTAGTGTTGTTTTTTAATTATTTTAATAATAATTAATATTTTGGTAGTAATTAGTTTTAAAAATTTAAGAAATTAAGATTTAGTAATACAATAAATTAATAACTAATTTTGTGCCAGCAGTTGCGGTTATACAAAAGTTAATTTAAATTTTTTTTTAGTGATTAATAAATAATTTAATTAATATAATTTAAAATTTAAATTATAAAGTGAAATTTTAATTTAATAATAAAAATTATTTTATATTTTTGATTTAATAATTTTTTTAAGTAGACTAGGATTAGATACCCTATTATTGAAAATTTAAATTAATAATACTTAAATAGTAAATAATTATTTATTAAAACTTAAATAATTTGGCGGTATTTTAGTTCATTTAGAGGAATCTGTTTAATAATTGATAATTCACGAATTAATTTACTTAATTTATTATTTTGTATATCGTTGTTATAAAAATATTTTTTAATAATATTAATATTTAAAATTTAAAAATTAAAGTTAAATCAGATCAAGATGCAGATTATAATTAAGAATAAATGGATTACAATAAATTTATTTAGTTGGAATTTAGTTGGGATTGACTTAATGAAATTGGATTTAAATGTAATTTTATTTAAATTTTTAAAATGATTATATATTAAAATATGTACATATTGCCCGTCGCTTTCATTTATAAGTTGAAATAAGTCGTAACAAAGTAGAGGTACTGGAAAGTGTTTCTAGAAAGATCAAATTAGAGCTTGAATTAAGTATTTCATTTACATTGAAAGGATATTATTATTATAATTAGTTTGATAGGGGTAAAATTAATGAGGTTAGATAATAATAAAAAAAATTTTAATGTTAAAATATGATAATTGGGGGGTTAGAGTATTTTAATAGAAAAAATTTTAAAATTTATAGTTGATTAGTATTGTGTGAGAAATTTGAAATATGTTGAAATATGTATTTTTTATAAAGTAGATTTAGTTTATTGTATCTTGTGTATCAGAGTTTATTAATTTTTTTTTATGATTTAAATTTCTCGAATTTAAAAGAGTTAATTAATTATTAGGTTTATTGTTTCATAAATATTTTAAATAATTGATTAGAAATGAAATGTTATTCGTTTTTAAATATATCTAGTTTTTTAAAAAAAAAATTTAATTTTTAATTAATAGGTAAATTAGTTGATTTTTTATAACTGATTTTAATTATTAATTTTATATTTTAAGGGATAAGCTTTAAATTAAATTTTTATAATTGATATTTTTTTATATTGAAAATTTTATAATTTGAATTGTTAATAAATTTTATTTTATTATAAATAATTTCATTAAATTTAAGATTTAATTTAAATTTAATATTTTATTAAAAAGAAAATATAAATTATTTATATTAAATTATAATGATAAAATTAGTATATAACTATATTTTATATTTTGAATAAAATTTATATTTTAAATAAATATTTAAAAGGAATTCGACAAAAATTTATATTCACCTGTTTATCAAAAACATGTCTTTTTGATGATAATTTAAAGTCTAATCTGCCCACTGATTAATTAATTGAAGGGCTGCAGTATATTGACTGTACAAAGGTAGCATAATCATTAGTCTCTTAATTGGTGACTTGTATGAAAGATTGGATGAAATATAGATTGTCTCTTAAATATAGGGTTGAATTTAATTTTTTAATTAAAAAGTTAAAATAATTTAAAAAGACGAGAAGACCCTATAGAGTTTTATAATTATTTAATTTTGACTTATAAATTGGTTTAATTAATTTAAATTTAATTTAATTATTTTATTGGGGTGATAAAAAAATTAAATTAACTTTTTTTAATTTAATTCATTAATTTATGAGTTATTGATCCAGTATTATTGATTATAAGAAAAAATTACCTTAGGGATAACAGCGTAATTTTTTTTTTTAGTACTTATAAGAAAGAGAGTTTGCGACCTCGATGTTGGATTAAGATAAAATTTAAATGTAAAAGTTTAAAATTTTTGATCTGTTCGATCATTAAAATCTTACATGATCTGAGTTCAAACCGGTGTAAGCCAGGTTGGTTTCTATCTTTTAATTATTTTAATATTTTAGTACGAAAGGAGTAAGTATTATAATTAAATTAATTTTTAAGAATTTTATTAATAATTGAATAAACTTATTATCATACTATTTTGACAGAAAAGTGTGGTGATTTTAGAAGTCATTAATATATAATTAATTATATATATAGTAATGATAATAATTGATTTATTTATAATTATGATAGGGGTATTAGTTTTAATTTTGGGGGTTTTAATTGGTGTTGCCTTTTTAGTTTTATTAGAGCGAAGGGTTTTAGGTTATATTCAAATTCGTAAAGGTCCTAATAAGGTTGGTTTTATAGGGTTTTTACAACCTTTTTCTGATGCTGTTAAATTATTTACAAAAGAAATTACGTATCCTAATTTTTCTAATTATTATTGTTATTATTTTTCTCCTGTGATTAGATTTATTTTATCTTTATTTATCTGAATATTAATTCCTTATTATTTTAATATGGTTAGATTTAATTTAGGTATTTTATTTTTTTTGTGTTGTACTAGAATAGGGGTATATTCTGTTATAATTGCTGGTTGATCTTCTAATTCTAATTATGCTTTATTAGGGGGGTTGCGAGCAGTAGCTCAAACTATTTCTTATGAAGTTAGAATGGCTTTGATTTTAATATCTAGAATTGTTATAATTATGGGGTTTAATTTAATAGTTTTTCATATTTATCAAAAAGTTATTTGAATGGGGGTTTTTATAATTCCTTTATGTTTAATTTGAGTTTCTTCTATGTTAGCTGAAACTAATCGAACTCCCTTTGATTTTGCTGAGGGTGAAAGAGAGTTAGTTTCTGGGTTTAATGTTGAATATAGAAGAGGGGGGTTTGCATTAATTTTTTTAGCTGAGTATTCGAGAATTTTATTTATAAGATTGTTATTTGTAATCATTTATATGGGGGGTTATGATTTAAGATTTTATTTTTATTTAAAATTGATAATAATTTCTTTTTTGTTTATTTGAATTCGAGGTACTTTACCTCGCTATCGTTATGATAAATTAATATATTTAGCATGAAAAAGTTATTTACCTGTTTCTTTAAATTTTTTATTATTTTTTTTAGGGTTTAAGTTTTTTTTTTAGTGATTATTTTTAGTATATAAATTAATAGAATAAAAATTCTTTTTTAAGTTTTCAAAACAAATGCTTATTTACAAGCTCATTAATTAATATATATATATATATATATATATATATTTACATGTATATTAATTTATAATTTTAATGGTTAAAGATTATTTTATCTCAATATTTTCTTAAAATTGGGTTAATAATAAAATAACTAAAATATAAAATTGTTAAAATTTGACCTGTAATAACATAGGGGGTTTCAACAGGTCGGGCTCCAATTCAAGTTAATAAAATAATTATAATAATAAAAAATCAAAATAGTATTTGGTTAATTGGGTAAAATTGTAATCCTTGAATTTTTTTGTTAAATGTTAAAGGTAGAATAATTAAAATTAAGATTGATATTACTAAGGCAATTACTCCTCCTAATTTATTGGGGATTGATCGTAAAATTGCATATGCAAATAAGAAATATCATTCGGGTTGAATGTGAATTGGTGTGACTAAGGGATTTGCGGGGGTGAAATTATCAGGGTCTCCCAATAAATATGGGTTAATTAAAGTTAATATTGTTAATAAGTAAATTAAGATAATAAATCCAATTAAATCCTTGTAAGTAAAAAATGGGTGAAATGGAATTTTATCTAAATTTCTATTTAGTCCTAGCGGGTTATTTGATCCTGTTTGGTGTAAAAATAATAAATGAATTATAGTTAATATTATAATAATAAAAGGTAATAAAAAATGAAATGTGTAGAATCGGGTTAAAGTTGCATTATCGATTGCAAACCCCCCTCAAATTCAATTTACTAATATTCTTCCTAAATAAGGAATTGCCGATAATAAATTAGTAATAACTGTTGCCCCTCAAAATGATATTTGTCCTCAAGGTAATACATAACCTATAAATGCTGTTGCTATTAGTGCCCCTAAAATAATTACCCCTATAAATCATGTAATTTTTAGGTTAAATGATTCATAATAAATTCCTCGTCCAATGTGGATATAAATACAAATAAAAAAAAATGATGCTCCGTTGGCATGGAGTGTTCGGATTAATCACCCATAATTTACATTTCGGCAAATGTAATTTACTCTGTAAAAAGCTATATCAATATTTGCTGTGTAATATATTGTTAAAAATAGTCCGGTTAAAATTTGAATTGATAAACACAAAGCTAGTAATGACCCAAAATTTCATCATCTTGAAATATTAGATGGGGTGGGTAAATCAATTAATGATCCATTAATAATTTTAATTATTGGGTGGTATTTTCGTATTGGTTTAAAATTATTTAACATTAGTTTAATTTGTTACACGTAAAGGCCCATAAAAAATATTAGTAATTTTTACAATTGCAACTAATGTAATAAATAGATGAATAATTAAAATTATTGTTAATGTTGATGAGTAATTATTATATAATTTATTTATATTAATTTTATTTTCATTGTTGAAAAATATGAAATTATAAAAATTGTTTATTTCTGAGTTATTATTAAAATTTATTCAATTTAAGTTTTTAATTGAAAAAATTTGAGTAATAATAATTAAAATAATTATTAAAATAAGTAATTTTTTGAAATTATTTTGGATAATAAATATTTCATTTGATGCAATTCTAGAAACATAAATAAATAATACTAGTAATCCCCCTAAAAAGGTTAAAAATAAAATATATGAAAATCAATATGTTTTAATTAATATTCCTGAGAGTAAGCAAGTTAGAAGAGTTTGAGTTAAAATTATTAAACCTATTGATAATGGGTGGTGTATAAAGTATATAATTATTGACATAATAATTATGGTTATAGTTATGAATAATTTTGTCATTAAAATCAAAAAATAGTTTATTTAAAATTATAATTTTGGAGATTATAGATAAAGGTATTTCTTTTTTTTTGAAGTTTTTAAAAAAAAATTCTTAATTTTGGTTTACAAGACCAATGTTTTATTTAAACTATAAAAACATTAATGATAGTTTTAAATATGTGATTTATTTTTATTTTAATGTTTTTTGTTGGTAATTTAATTTTTATTTCTAAAAATAAACATTTGTTAGTTATTTTATTGAGACTAGAATTTATTGTATTAAGAATTTTTTTTTTTATATTAGTTTTTTTAATAACTGTTGATTATGATATATATATGTTAATGGTATTTTTAGTTTTTTCTGTTTGTGAGGGTTCTTTAGGTTTGTCTATTTTAGTTTCTATGATTCGAACTCATGGTAATGATTATTTTCAAAGATTTAATTTATTATAATTTAGATGATAAAAATTTTATTTTATTTAATTTTTATAATTCCTTTATGTTTTATAAAAAATATATTTTGGTTGGTTCAAATATTATTATTATTGTTAATATTTTTTTTTATAAATATTTCTGTTAATTATATTAATTTTAGTGGGTTAGGATATGTTTTTTCTTGTGATATAATTTCTTTTGGTTTAATTTTATTGAGAATTTGGATTTGTTGTCTAATAATTATATCTAGAGAAAGTTTGTTTAAGTTTAATTATTATGTTAATTTTTTTTTGTTGAATATTTTAATTTTATTAATTTTATTATATTTAACTTTTAGAGTTATAAATTTATTTTTATTTTATTTTTTTTTTGAGGGTAGATTAATTCCCACTTTGTTATTAATTATTGGTTGAGGGTATCAACCAGAACGGATTCAAGCTGGGATATATTTAATGTTTTATACTTTATTTGCTTCTTTACCTTTATTAATAGGTTTGTTTTATTTATATGGGGAATTTTTTAGATTAATAATTTATTTTTTAAAATTTTTTAATTTAAATTTTATTTTATTATATTTATGTATAATTTTAGCTTTTTTAGTTAAAATACCCATGTATTTTCTTCATTTATGACTTCCTAAAGCTCATGTTGAGGCCCCAGTTTCTGGTTCTATAATTTTAGCTGGGATTATATTAAAATTGGGGGGTTATGGTTTATTACGGATTTTAATTTTTTTACAGGAAGTAAATATAAAGTTAAATTATATTTGGTTAATTATTAGTTTATTAGGTGGGTTTTATATTAGATTAAAGTGTTTTTGTCAAGTTGATATTAAGTCCTTAATTGCTTATTCTTCTGTGTCCCACATAAGAGTTGTTATTGGGGGTATTATAATTATAAATTGTTGGGGTTATTTTGGTTCTTATATTATAATAATTGGCCATGGTTTATGTTCTTCGGGCATATTTTGTCTTGCTAATATTAATTATGAGCGGTTGAATAGACGAAGTTTGTTTATTAATAGGGGTATAATAAATTTTATACCTTCTATAAGATTGTGGTGATTTTTATTGATATCTTCTAATATATCAGCTCCACCTTCTTTAAATTTATTAGGTGAAATTTCTTTAATTAATGGGTTAATTGGTTGGTCTTGATTTTGTATGATTATATTGATATTAATTTCTTTTTTTAGTGCTGGGTATAGATTATATTTATACTCTTATATTCAACATGGGAAATTTTATCAAGGTTTATATAGATTTTATGGGGGGGTTTCTCGAGAATATTTATTATTAATATTACATTGATTACCTTTAAATATTATAATTTTAAAAATTGAATATTTAATGATTAATTAAAAGAAAATAAATTTAAATAATTTAATTAAAATATTGATTTGTGGAGTCAAAAATATGAATTAATTTCATTTTAAGTTATTAATAAAAATATTTGTTTTTATATTTGTGTGTATTTATTTTTTTTTAGAGTTTTAAGTTTTTTTTTCTTAATTTATTTTATTATAAATAATTTAGTTATTTTTTTTGAGTGGGATTTAATTTCTTTTAATTCTGTAAGAATTGTCATATCTATCTTATTAGATTGAATATCTTTGTTATTTATGATATTTGTATTAATAATTTCATCTATAGTAATTTATTACAGAAAAAGATATATAAGATCTGAGTTAAATTTATTTCGGTTTATTATTTTAGTGTTGTTGTTTGTGTTTTCAATAATTTTATTAATTTTAAGTCCTAATATTATTAGAATTTTATTAGGTTGAGATGGGTTGGGGTTAGTTTCTTATTGTTTAGTAATTTATTATCAAAATGTAAAATCTTTTAATGCTGGAATATTAACTGCACTATCTAATCGAGTTGGGGATGTTTTAATTTTAATAGTAATTTCTTGAATATTAAACTATGGTAGATGAAATTATATTTTTTACATGGATTTTATAAAAAATGATACTATTATAGTTTTTATTGGACTTATAATTATTATAGCTTCTATGACTAAAAGAGCTCAAATTCCTTTTAGATCTTGATTACCTGCAGCTATAGCTGCTCCTACACCAGTGTCTGCTTTAGTGCACTCTTCTACCTTAGTTACAGCTGGAGTTTATTTATTGATTCGGTTTAATTTATTAATCATAAAAATTTTTTTTATTAAAATTTTATTATTAATAGCTATATTAACTATGTTTATAGCTGGAATTTCAGCTAATTATGAGTATGATTTAAAAAAGATTATTGCTTTATCTACTTTAAGACAATTAGGTTTAATAATAAGAATTTTGAGAATGGGATTTCCTGATTTAGCTTTTTTTCATTTATTAACACATGCTATGTTTAAAGCTTTATTGTTTATGTGTGCTGGGGTAATTATTCATATGATAAATAATATTCAAGATATTCGTTATATGGGGGGAGTTAGAATATATTTGCCTATGACTTGTTTATGTTTAAATATTTCTAATTTAGCTTTATGTGGGATTCCTTTTTTAGCTGGGTTTTATTCTAAAGATTTAATTTTAGATATGGTTAGATTCAGAAGTTTAAATATAATGGTATTTTTTTTTTATTATATTTCTACAGGGTTAACTATATATTATACTATCCGTTTGTTAATATATTTAATGGTTAATGATTTAAATTTATTAAGAGTTTATAATTTATATGATGAAGATTATATTATATTAAAAAGAATATTTATTTTGTTATTTATGAGATTAATTAGAGGAAGATTGTTAAGATGAATTATTTTTTATTATCCTTATATAGTTTATTTACCTTTGAATTTAAAAATTATAGTAATTTATGTTAGTTTATTAGGTGGTTTTTTAGGATTTATGGTTAGAAATATGAATATTTATAGATTAAATAAGTTTATTTATAGATACAAGTTAAGTAATTTTTTATGTTTAATGTGATTTATACCTAGATTATCTACTTATGGTTTAAATTATTATTTTTTAAATTTAAGTCAAAAATTATTAAAGGTTATTGATATGGGATGAAGAGAAATATATACTGGTCAAGGTATAATTTTTATTTTAAAAAATTATTCTTCTTTTTATATTATATTTCAAATAAATAATTTAAAAATTTATTTATTTAGATTTGTTATTTGAATAATATTTATTATGTATTTATTATTTTTAAATATTTATTTAAATAGCTTATATAGAGTATAATATTGAAGATATTATGGAGATTATTAATCTTTAAATATGAAATTTATAAAAATTAATTATTTTATTTTTACAGTGAAAATGTAATGTTTTTTAAACTATATAAATGAAATAAAGAAAGAAATATTAATGGGTTTAACCACTAAAAATTAAGTTAGCAGCTTAATTTTAATTTTATGTATATATTTCTTTAATTGGAATTTATATTCAATTTTATCATTAACAGTGATATACCTCTAATTTGGTTTCAATTAATAAATAAGGGGAAAGTACCCTAATTTTAAGTCGAAATTAAATGCAATTTTTGCTTCTTATTTATTTTAAGATAAATTAATAAATTAATGTTTATTGATTGCAAGTCAATTGTTTTAGATAAACTATAATCCTAATTAGTTCAGTTTAATATGTTTTGATTTCATTCATGGTATAATCCTATTAATAAGATTCAAATAAAAAAAAATCTAATTTTTATATTAATAATAATGTTTGTTATTTTAAAAGTGATAATAATTGGAAAAATTAATGCAATTTCAATATCAAAAATTAAAAAAATTACTGTAATTAAAAAAAAATGTAAGGAGAATGGAATTCGAGCAGAAGATTTTGGGTCAAATCCACATTCAAATGGGGAACATTTTTCCCGGTCTATAAATGATTTTTTTGATAAAATAACAGATATAAATATTATAATATTAGAGATAATAAAAATTAAAATTAAGATATTTATTATTAAAATAATTATTTACATTAAAAAAAAATTAAACCTTTTGATTGGAAGTCAAATATACTAAATATATTATATAAATAATTAATTTCCCCATCAGTAAATAGAGATATAAAGAAATAATCAAACTACATCTACAAAATGTCAATATCAGGCTGCTGCTTCAAATCCAAAGTGATGATTTCTTGAGAAATGTTTATTAATTTGTCGGAAAAAACATACGATTAAGAAGTTAGTTCCAATGATCACGTGAATACCATGAAATCCTGTTGCTATAAAAAATGTAGATCCATAAATTCTATCTGCGATGGAAAATGGTGCTTCTAAGTATTCATATGTTTGTAAAATGGTAAAATAAATCCCTAATAAAATTGTAATAGCTAATCCTTGGTTGGTTTGAATATGATTGTTTTCTATTAAAGCATGATGAGCTCAAGTTAATGTCACTCCTGATCTAATTAAAATGATTGTATTTAAAAGGGGGATTTGAAAGGGGTTAAAGGGGTGAATTCCAATAGGAGGTCAAAAGGCTCCGATTTCAATATTAGGTGATAAACTTCTGTGAAAAAATGCTCAAAAGAAAGAAATAAAAAAAAAAATTTCTGACACAATAAATAAAATTATTCCTCATCGAAGTCCTTTAGTGACTAAAATTGTATGTTTACCTTGAAAGGTTCCTTCTCGACAAATATCTCGTCATCATTGAAATATGGTTAGAATTGTGATAATATAACCTAAAATTAATAAATTTATATTAAAATTATGAAATCATTTTATTATTCCTGTTGTTAAAGTTAAAACTCCAATAGCTCCTGTTAAAGGTCATGGGCTATAATCCACTAAATGATAGGGGTGATAATTAAAGTTATTTTTCATTAGTTAACTTCACTAGAATAGAGTGTTCTTAAAATAGTAATTACATAAGATTGAATAATTGCTACTGCAGACTCTAAAGTTAACAGTATAATTTGAATTATAATTAATACTATAATAATTAAATTTGATAAGTTAGATCCAGTTCTTCTTAATAAAGTTATTAATAAATGACCTGCAATTATATTTGCTCTTAAACGAATAGCTAATGTTCCTGGGCGAATAATATTTCTAATAGTTTCAATTAATACTATAAATGGTATTAAAATTGATGGGGTTCCTTGTGGAATTATGTGGATAAATATATGTTGATAATTATTAATTCATCCGTATAATATAAATCTTAATCATAATGGTAGGGAAATTGATAATGTTAAAGTTAAGTGGCTTGTTCTAGTAAAAATATAAGGGAATAATCCTAAAAAATTATTGAATAATACAAATGAAAATAACGAAATAAAAATTAAAGTTGATCCATTAAAGTAATTATTTTTTAATAAATTTTTAAATTCATTGTGTAATTTATTTATAATAAAATTATATAAGAAAAAATGACGATTTGGGGAAAATCAAAATTTATAAGGTAGAAATATTAATCCTAATAATGTTCTTACTCAGTTAAATGATAAGTTAAATAAGTTTGTAGTTGGATCAAAAATTGAGAATAAATTTGTTATCATTTTCAATTTAATTGTTTATTTTTATTTAAAAAATAATTATTTTTTAATTTGGGATAGTTATTAAAATAAATGTAATAATTTATAATATTAAATAAAATATAAATACAAATAAAAAAAAAAAGGTAGATTATTCAATTAATCGGTATTATTTGAGGTATAAAAGAATATTACTATGTAATAATTTAAATTTGACATATTTATGTTATATAATTAACTAATTCTTTATTTATCATTAGAAGTAGTTGCTAATTTACTATAAAATGGTTTAAGAGACCATTACTTGCTTTCAGTCATCTAATGATGAGTAGTTATTAATTCATTTAATAAAATTTTTAATTGAAATTCTTTCAATTACAATAGGTATAAAACTATGATTTGCCCCACAAATTTCTGAGCATTGACCAAAAAAAATTCCCGGACGATTAATAAAAAAATTTGTTTGATTTAATCGTCCGGGGTTTGCGTCTACTTTTACCCCTAATGATGGGATAGTTCATGAATGAATTACATCTGTAGCTGTTACTATAATTCGAATTTGATTATTTATTGGTAAAATAATTCGGTTATCTACATCTAGTAATCGGAAATTATTTAATGGTAATTCATTAGATGGTGTTATATAAGAATCATATTCAATATTATAAAAATCGGAATATTCATAACTTCAATATCATTGATGTCCAATTGATTTTAATGTAATTAAAGGGTTATTTAATTCATCTAATAAGTAAAGTAAACGTAATGAAGGTAAGGCGATGAAAATTAGTGTGATAGCTGGCAAAATGGTTCAGATTATTTCAATTAATTGACCTTCTAATAAAAATCGATTAATATATTTATTAAAAAATAAATTTAATATTAAATAGCCAACTAAAACAGTGATTATAATTAGAATAATTAAGGTGTGATCGTGGAAAAAGATAATTTGTTCTATTAATGGTGATGCTCCATTTTGTAAGTTAAAGTTAGATCAAGTTGCCATTTCTAAAAAAAGGATATCCTTTATAAATGGGGTTTAAATCCATCACATATAATCTGCCATATTAGAAGTTTCTTAAAATTGGCAATTCATTATATGAGTGTTCTGCTGGCGGTATATTTTGGTATCATTCAATTGATGATGATATATTTAAAGGGAATAATACAATTCGTTGAAAAATTATAGATTCTCAAATAATAATTAGAATTATTATAATAGCTAAAAATGAAATATATGATCCTAATGATGAAACTAAATTTCATGAAATGTAACAATCAGGATAATCAGAATAACGTCGAGGTATTCCAGCTAACCCTAAAAAGTGTTGGGGGAAGAAAGTTAAGTTTACTCCTAAGAATATAATAAAAAATTGAATTTTTAATAAATAAGGATTTAAAGATAACCCTAAAAAAAGAGGATATCAGTGGATAAACCCAGCTATAATTGCAAATACTGCCCCCATAGATAATACATAATGAAAATGAGCTACCACATAGTATGTATCATGTAAGGTAATATCAATAGATGAATTAGCTAAAATTACTCCTGTTAATCCTCCGACTGTAAATAAAAAAACAAATCCTAAACTTCACAAGATTGAAGGTCTGTAATTAATTTGAGTTCCATGTAGTGTTGCTAATCATCTGAAAATTTTAATTCCTGTTGGGACTGCGATAATTATTGTTGCAGATGTAAAATAAGCCCGAGTATCAATGTCTATACCAATAGTAAATATATGGTGAGCTCAAACAATGAATCCCAATAATCCAATTGCTATTATTGCGTAAATTATTCCTAAACAACCAAATGTTTCTTTTTTAGTTCTTTCTTGGGAGATAATATGGGAAATTATACCAAATCCTGGTAAAATTAAAATATAAACTTCAGGGTGACCAAAAAATCAAAATAAATGTTGGTATAAAATTGGATCTCCCCCTCCAGCGGGGTCAAAAAATGATGTGTTTAAATTTCGATCGGTTAATAATATAGTAATTGCTCCCGCTAAAACTGGTAAAGATAACAATAATAAAAATGCTGTAATTCCTACAGCTCACACAAATAATGGTATTTGATCAAAAGATATTCTATTAATACGTATATTAATAATTGTAGTAATAAAATTAATTGCACCTAAAATAGATGAGATACCCGCTAAGTGAAGGGAAAAAATAGCTAAATCAACAGATCTTCCTCTATGGGCAATATTTGAGGATAGGGGGGGATATACTGTTCATCCAGTTCCAGCACCATTTTCTACAATACTTCTAGAAATTAAAAGGGTTAATGAGGGTGGTAGAAGTCAAAATCTTATGTTATTTATTCGTGGGAATGCTATATCAGGGGCTCCTAATATTAATGGTACTAATCAATTTCCAAATCCTCCAATTATAATTGGCATGACCATGAAAAAAATTATAATGAATGCATGGGCTGTTACAATAGTATTATAAATTTGATCATCTCCAATTAATGATCCGGGATTTCCTAATTCTGCTCGAATTAATAATCTTAAGGAAGTTCCCACTATTCCTGATCAAATCCCAAAAATAAAATATATTGTTCCAATATCTTTATGGTTTGTTGAGTAAAGTCATTTTCGCTTAATAGTTAAAAAATAAAAATAAAATGGCTGAGGGTTATTAAGCGATAAATTGTAAATTTATTTACGGGAGGTATTCTCTTTTATTAAAGCCTTATATTCAATAATGATATAAAATTGCAAATTTTAAGGGGTAAATTATTTACTAAGGCTTAAAGAATACCTCTTTATAAATAATTTTGAAGATTATTAGTTTTAATTAACTTAAAACCTTAAAATTATTATATAAAAAAAAAGGTTCTAGTAATTATTCCTATAATAGAAATTAATGAAGTAAAATTAATTAAATTTATAAATTTATTTTTTAAAAAAATTTTAAATCATTTTATTTTAATATAGTTAAATAAAAAAGATGAGTAAATAATTCGAATGTAAAAAAAAATAGTAATTAATCTTCTCAACACTATAATAAATGTTATGACATAAAGTTTATTAATTATAAGAAAATTAATAATAATTCACTTTGGTAAAAATCCAATGAAAGGTGGTAATCCACCTAAAGATAAAAAATTAATAAATAAATTTATTTTAATTATAAAATTTATATTGTTAATGAATAATTGATTAATGAAGAATATATTTAAAATATAAAAAAAAAAAAATATAATTCTAATTAAAAATGAATATATCATAAAATATAATATTCATAAATTTTCTCTGATTATTATTGAAAAAATTATTCACCCTAAATTATTAATCGAAGAAAATGCTATTAATTTTCGTAGTGAGGTTTGGTTAATTCCACCTAAAGCGCCAATTATTACATTTAGCATAATAATATAATATAAGAAATATTCATTAAAATAATAAGACAATAAAATTATAGGGGTAATTTTTTGTCATGTTATTAAAATAAAATTATTAACTCATGATAAGCCTTCTGAGATATTGGGGAATCAAAAGTGAAAGGGTACTGCCCCTATTTTTATTAATAATGAGGAATTAATTATAACTGAGATAAAATTGTTTATCTCAAAATTTTTTATTAGGGTTATTTTAATTAAAATTGAGAATAAAAAATTTATTGATGCGATAGATTGGGTTAAAAAATATTTTATTGAGGCTTCTGAAGATAAAAGATTACTTGAGTTTGAGATTAGGGGGATAAATCTTAATAAGTTGATTTCTAATCCAATTCAGCAACCAAATCAGGAATTAGCAGAAATTGAAATTATAGTTCTGAAAAATAAAACAAAAAAAAAAAACATTTTATTTGAGTTGATTAAAAAATAAATTAAAAATAATTACAATAATAGTAATTTAAGAAAATTATGAGTTTTCTATTAAAAATTATATTTTTTTTTATAAAATATTAAATATAATAAAGGTAGAGGATTTCTACTTAGTTTATCCTATCAGAATAATCCTTTATTCAGGCACTTTATTTTTAAAAAAAAGGATTATCCTATATTTTTGAGGTATGAACCCAAAAGCTTGTCTTAGCTTATTTTTAA